GTTAACGTAGCTTAATTAAAAGCATAACACTGAAGATGTTAGGATGGGCCCTAGAAAGCCCCGCAGACACAAAAGCTTGGTCCTGACTTTATTATCAACTCTAGCTAAATTTACACATGCAAGTATCCGCGACCCTGTGAGAATGCCCCAACAGTTTTCTACCAGAAAACAAGGAGCTGGTATCAGGCACACCCCTAACAGTAGCCCATGACACCTTGCCCAGCCACACCCTCAAGGGAACCCAGCAGTGATAAACCTTAAGCAATAAGTGAAAACTTGACTTAGTTAAGGCTAAGAGAGCCGGTAAATCTCGTGCCAGCCACCGCGGTTATACGAGAGGCTCAAGTTGATAAATCTCGGCGTAAAGTGTGGTTAAGGAAATTCTAAACTAAAGCCGAACGCCTATAAAAGCTGTGATACGCTTATTAAGGTATGAAGCCCCCCTACGAAAGTGGCTTTATAAACCCTGACTCCACGAAAGCTATGAAACAAACTGGGATTAGATACCCCACTATGCTTAGCCATAAACATTGATAGAGTGCTACATACTTCTATCCGCCTGGGGACTACGAGCATTAGCTTAAAACCCAAAGGACTTGGCGGTTCTTTAGATCCCCCTAGAGGAGCCTGTCCTATAACCGATAATCCCCGTTCAACCTCACCCTCCCTTGTTAATCCCGCCTATATACCGCCGTCGTAAGCTTGCCCTGTGAAGGTCAAATAGCGAGCAAGATTGGTATAACCCAAAACGTCAGGTCGAGGTGTAGCGCATGAGAGGGGAAGAGATGGGCTACATTCGCTAATGTAGCGAATACGAATGATGTAATGAAAACGTACATACTGAAGGAGGATTTAGCAGTAAGTGGAAAGTAGAGTGTTCCCCTGAAGCAGGCTCTAAAGTGCGCACATACCGCCCGTCACTCTCCCCGAGCATTTCCAAACATATAACTAAAACAACATATGAGCAAAGGTGAGATAAGTCGTAACATGGTAAGTGTACCGGAAGGTGCACTTGGTATAAATCAGAGTATAGCTAAAATTAGAATAGCATTTCCCTTACACTGAAATATTATCCGTGCAAGTCGGATTACCCTGACGCCAACCAGCTAGCCCACCCTAACAAAAACAACAACCCAACATTAATAACCCCAAATACACCCCTCCCCACCCTAAACAAAACATTTTTCCTCCTTAGTACGGGCGACGGAAAAGGAACCATCGGAGCAATAGAGAAAGTACCGCAAGGGAACGCTGAAAGAGAAATGAAACAACCCAGTAAAGCCTAAAAAAGCAGAGATTTTACCTCGTACCTTTTGCATCATGATTTAGCTAGAACCATTCAAGCAAAGAGCACTTTAGTTTGAACCCCCGAAACTACGTGAGCTACTCCAAGGCAGCCTATTTATAGGGCAAACCCGTCTCTATGGCAAAAGAGTGGGAAGAACTTTGAGTAGGGGTGATAGACCTATCGAACCTAGTTATAGCTGGTTGCCTGAGAAATGAATAGGAGTTCAGCCTCCTAGCTTCTCCCTTCACCACGATTTCACCCATCGATATTAAAGAAGCTAAGAGAGTTAGTCAAAGGGGGTACAGCCCCTTTGAAACAAGATACAACTTTCCCAGGAGGGTAAAGATCATAATCACTAAAGGTAAAAATGCCCTGGTGGGCCTAAAAGCAGCCACCCCTAAAGAAAGCGTTAAAGCTCGAGCATTAACCCCACCCATATATTCAGATAATATAATCCTAACCCCCTAATAATATCAGGCTACCTCATGCAAACATGAGAGTATTAATGCTAATATGAGTAATAAGAGAGACCCGTCTCTCTCCTTGCACACGTGTATATCGGAACGAACCCCCACCGAAATTTAACGGCCCCAAACAAAGAGGGTAGTGGACATGAAAGTAAGAAACCAGAAAACCATCCAACAATCTACCGTTAACCCCACACTGGTGTGCCCTTAAGGAAAGACTAAAAGAAAAAGAAGGAACTCGGCAAACACTACTAAGCCTCGCCTGTTTACCAAAAACATCGCCTCTTGCTAACTCAAGAATAAGAGGTCCAGCCTGCCCTGTGACTATATGTTTAACGGCCGCGGTATCCTAACCGTGCGAAGGTAGCGCAATCACTTGTCTTTTAAATGGAGACCTGTATGAATGGCATAACGAGGGCTTAACTGTCTCCTTTTTCAAGTCAATGAAATTGATCTCTCCGTGCAGAAGCGGAGATAAACCCATAAGACGAGAAGACCCTGTGGAGCTTTAGACACTAAGGCATATCACGCTAAATATCCCCTAATTAAAGGGTTAAGCCAAGTGAGCTCATGCCTACATGTCTTTGGTTGGGGCGACCGAGGGGAATAAAAAACCCCCGCGTGGAGTGGGAGCACTAGCCTCCTACAACCAAGAGCTACAACTCTAAGAAGCAGAATTTCTGACCAAAGAGATCCGGCTATAGCCGATCAACGGACCGAGTTACCCCAGGGATAACAGCGCAATCCCCTTTTAGAGCCCATATCGACAAGGGGGTTTACGACCTCGATGTTGGATCAGGACATCCTAATGGTGCAGCCGCTATTAATGGTTCGTTTGTTCAACGATTAAAGTCCTACGTGATCTGAGTTCAGACCGGAGCAATCCAGGTCGGTTTCTATCTATGCTATATTCTTTTCTAGTACGAAAGGACCGAAAAGAAGAGGCCCATGCTTAAAGTACGCCTTACCCCTCCTAATGAAAACAACTAAATTAGGCAAAAGGGAATGCCTTTCCAGCCAAAAATAATGGCGTGTTAGTGTGGCAGAGCCCGGTTAATGCACAAGACCTAAACCCTTTTAACAGAGGTTCAAATCCTCTTTCTAACTATGATAGCCACCCTTATTACACACATCTTAAACCCCTTAGCCTTTATTGTACCTGTCCTTTTAGCCGTGGCTTTCCTAACTTTAATCGAACGAAAAGTACTAGGATACATACAACTACGAAAAGGACCAAACATTGTTGGACCCTATGGACTCCTTCAACCAATCGCAGACGGAGTAAAACTATTTATTAAAGAACCAATCCGACCCTCTACCTCTTCCCCCTTCCTATTTCTCCTAACCCCCGTACTAGCACTAACCCTCGCACTTACACTATGAGCCCCCATACCTATACCCTACCCCGTTGTAGACCTAAACCTCGGCATCCTCTTTATTTTAGCCCTTTCAAGCCTTACAGTCTACTCCATTCTAGGCTCAGGGTGAGCATCCAATTCAAAATATGCCCTCTTCGGAGCCCTTCGAGCCGTAGCTCAAACCATTTCCTATGAAGTTAGCCTCGGGCTCATTCTACTAAACATCATTATTTTTGCAGGAGGTTTTACCCTACAAACTTTCAACACTGCTCAAGAAGCAATTTGACTAATTATCCCTGCATGACCACTAGCCGCAATATGATATATCTCCACTCTCGCAGAAACAAACCGAGCCCCCTTCGACCTCACTGAAGGTGAATCAGAACTAGTTTCAGGTTTTAACGTTGAATATGCAGGTGGACCCTTTGCCCTATTTTTTCTAGCTGAGTATGCAAACATCTTACTTATAAATACACTCTCCGCCACACTATTCCTAGGAGCCTCCCACATCCCTGCACTTCCAGAATTAACCGCCATCAACCTGATAATTAAAGCAGCCCTCCTTTCAATAATCTTCCTATGAGTTCGAGCCTCCTACCCACGATTCCGGTATGACCAATTAATACACCTTATTTGAAAAAACTTCCTCCCATTCACACTAGCCCTAGTAATCTGACATCTTGCCCTCTCCATCGCATTTGCAGGCTTACCTCCACAACTATAACACTGGACTCGTGCCCGAAACTTAGGGACCACTTTGATAGAGTGAACTATGGGGGTTAAAGTCCCCCCGACTCCTTAGAAAGAAGGGATTCGAATCCTACCTAAAGAGATCAAAACTCTTTGTGCTTCCACTACACCACTTTCTAGTAATATAAGCTAATTAGTTAAAGCTCCCGGGCCCATGCCCCAGACATGTAGGTTAAAATCCTACTATTACTGATGAGCCCTTTTACTCTACTCATCTTACTATTCAGTCTAGGCCTGGGCACTATCATCACAATGACAAGCTCACATTGACTCCTTGCTTGAATAGGACTTGAAATTAATACTCTTGCCATCATTCCACTAATAGCACAAAAACATCACCCCCGCGCAGTAGAAGCAACCACCAAATATTTTCTCACTCAAGCAACCGCCGCCGCTATACTACTATTTGCTAGCACCACCAATGCTTGAATTACCGGACAGTGAGAAATTCAACAAATAACACACCCGCTTCCTACTACCATAATTACACTCGCACTCGCACTCAAAATTGGCCTTGCACCAACCCATGCCTGGCTACCAGAAGTCCTACAAGGATTAGACCTTACCACTGGACTAATTTTATCCACTTGGCAAAAACTTGCCCCCTTCACTCTACTTATGCAAATTCACCCAACAAACCCCACCCTCCTAATTTTACTAGGGCTAACATCAACACTTGTAGGAGGATGAGGGGGATTAAACCAAACACAACTGCGTAAAATCCTAGCCTACTCTTCAATTGCTCACCTAGGCTGAATAACCCTTATTATACAATTTTTACCCTCACTAGCCTTCATAACCCTTTTAACCTACTTCATTATAACATTTTCAACCTTCCTCGTATTCAAACTAAACAACACCACAAACATCAATACACTAGCCACCTCCTGAACTAAAACCCCTACACTAACAGCCCTCACCCCCCTCGTTCTCCTCTCACTCGGCGGCCTCCCCCCTCTCACTGGTTTCATACCAAAATGACTCATTTTACAAGAACTATCCAAACAAGAACTTGCACTAGTAGCAACCACAGCTGCCCTCACCGCATTATTAAGCCTTTATTTCTACCTACGATTATCATACGCAATAACCCTAACCATATCCCCAAACAACACATCCAGCATTACCTGCTGACGCCTTTACTCCACCCAACACACCCTCCCCACTGCCACCTCAATTACAGCCACATTACTTCTTCTACCAATTACACCTGCCGTGATCGCAGTAATAAACTATTAAGGGACTTAGGATAGCACAAGTCCAAGGGCCTTCAAAGTCCTAAGCGAGGGTGAAAACCCCTCAGACCCTGATAAGACTTGCAGGACATTAACCTACATCTACTGCATGCAAAACAGACACTTTAATTAAGCTAAAGCCTTTCTAGATGGGTAGGCCTCGATCCTACAAACTTTTAGTTAACAGCTAAACGCCCAAACCAGCGAGCATCCACCTACCTTCCCCCGCCTTTCGGAAAAAGAAGGCGGGGGAAGCCCCGGCAGATATTAATCTGCTCCTTAAGATTTGCAATCCTACATGTCAAACACCTCGAGGCTTGATAAGAAGAGGGCTTAAACCTCTGTCTATGGGGCTACAACCCACCACTTACTCAGCCATCTTACCTGTGGCAATCACACGCTGATTTTTTTCGACCAACCATAAAGACATTGGCACCCTTTATCTAGTATTTGGTGCTTGAGCTGGTATAGTAGGCACAGCCCTAAGCTTACTTATTCGAGCTGAATTAAACCAACCAGGTGCCCTCCTTGGGGATGACCAAATTTACAATGTAATCGTAACAGCACATGCCTTCGTAATAATTTTCTTTATAGTAATGCCAGTCATAATTGGAGGTTTTGGAAACTGACTTGTTCCTATAATGATTGGGGCCCCAGATATAGCATTTCCCCGGATAAATAACATAAGCTTTTGACTACTTCCCCCATCTTTCCTACTACTATTAGCTTCTTCTGGAGTTGAAGCTGGTGCTGGAACCGGATGAACAGTCTATCCACCCCTGGCTGGTAACTTAGCCCATGCTGGAGCATCCGTTGACTTAACTATTTTTTCTCTACATTTGGCAGGAGTTTCCTCAATTCTTGGGGCTATCAATTTTATTACAACCATTGTTAATATAAAACCCCCTGGTATCTCCCAATACCAAACACCCCTTTTCGTTTGAGCTGTATTAATTACAGCCGTTCTTCTCCTCTTATCCCTACCAGTCCTTGCCGCCGGGATTACCATACTTCTAACAGACCGAAACCTCAATACAACCTTTTTTGACCCTGCTGGAGGTGGAGACCCAATTCTCTATCAACATTTATTCTGATTCTTCGGACACCCAGAAGTATACATTCTTATTCTTCCAGGATTCGGTATTATTTCCCACATTGTCGCCTACTATTCTGGTAAAAAAGAACCCTTTGGATATATGGGTATGGTCTGAGCAATAATGGCTATTGGCCTGCTCGGATTCATTGTGTGAGCCCACCATATGTTTACAGTAGGAATAGATGTTGACACACGAGCTTACTTTACATCTGCCACCATAATTATTGCAATTCCTACTGGTGTAAAAGTATTCAGCTGACTCGCAACTCTTTACGGGGGATCAATTAAATGAGAAGCTCCTTTCTTATGAGCCCTTGGTTTCATTTTCCTATTTACAGTTGGAGGCCTAACAGGTATTGTTTTAGCCAACTCATCTCTAGATATTATTCTTCACGATACATATTATGTTGTAGCCCACTTCCACTATGTATTATCCATAGGTGCCGTATTTGCTATTATAGCCGGCTTCGTACACTGATTCCCATTATTTACAGGATACACTCTGCACAACGCCTGAGCTAAAATCCACTTTGGGGTAATGTTTGTAGGTGTAAATCTTACATTCTTCCCACAACACTTCCTTGGCCTAGCCGGAATGCCTCGACGATACTCAGACTACCCAGACGCTTATACCTTGTGAAACACAGTTTCTTCTATTGGATCTTTAATTTCACTCATTGCAGTTATTATTTTCCTTTTTATTATCTGAGAAGCATTCGCCGCTAAACGTGAAGTACTATCAGTAGAACTAACCACAACCAACCTAGAATGACTTCACGGATGTCCTCCTCCCTATCACACATTTGAGGAGCCTGCTTTTGTTTTAACCCAACCAGACTAACGAGAAAAGGAGGAGTTGAACCCCCATAAATTGGTTTCAAGCCAACCGCATAACCGCTCTGCCACTTTCTTTATGAGACATTAGTAAAATGTACTATTACACCACCTTGTCAAGGTGGTATTGTGGGTTTAAACCCCACATGTCTTACTTACAAAATGGCACATCCTATACAACTTGGCTTCCAAGACGCAGCCTCACCTCTTATAGAAGAACTCCTTCACTTCCACGACCACGCTTTAATAATTATCTTTTTAATCAGCACACTAGTGCTTTATATTATTACTATCTTAATTTCAACTAAGTTTACTAATATAAACCTTCTAGACTCCCAAGAAATCGAAATCGTTTGAACCATTCTCCCTGCAGTCGTCCTTATCCTTATTGCCCTCCCCTCCCTCCGCATCCTTTACCTAATAGATGAGGTTAGTGACCCTCACTTAACAATTAAAGCTGTGGGCCATCAATGATATTGAAGCTATGAATACACAGACTACGAAAACCTAGGCTTTGACTCTTACATACTCCCCACACAAGACCTGGTCGACGGCCAATTCCGCCTACTAGAAACAGACCACCGAGTGGTTATTCCAATAGAATCTCCCGTTCGAACCCTAGTTACCGCTGAAGACGTCCTTCACTCATGAGCAGTACCTTCATTAGGCGTAAAAATAGATGCAGTGCCAGGACGATTAAATCAACTAACCTTAATTTCTTCCCGAACTGGGGTCTTTTACGGCCAATGCTCAGAAATCTGCGGTGCAAACCACTCTTTTATACCAATTGTAGTTGAAGCAGTCCCACTAACACACTTTGAAAACTGATTGTCCCTTATACTTGAAGATGCCTCGCTAAGAAGCTGAATTAGGAGATAGCGTTAGCCTTTTAAGCTAGAGAATGGTGACTTCCAACCACCCTTAGTGATTATTAACATCTTTACCCCCTCCTGTGCATGCCACAACTAGACTTAGAAATTTGATTTATGATACTTATTCACTCTTGAATTGCTTTCCTAGTAATTGTAGTACCAAAAGTGCTAGCCCACTCCTTTACCAAAGTAAACCCCTCTAAAAAAACCCAAAAAATAGAAATAAAAACATGAGACTGACCTTGACACTAAGCCTATTTAACCAATTTGCCCCTACATACACTTTACTTATCCCAAGTAGCACAGTAGCTGTTTTTATTCCATGATTGCTATTCCCCACCCCGACAAAGCAATGACTAAATAATCGCCTAACTACAACACAAAACTGATTTATCGCGCAACTTCTGCGAGAACTATTCCTGCCTATTAAACCCACTGGTCATAAATGAGCCCTATTATTTGTTGCCTTAGCAATATATCTAACCTTTTTAAACCTATTAGGACTGCTCCCATATACTTTTACACCCACTTCACAACTATCTCACAACCTAGGCTTTGCAATTCCCTTCTGATTGGTAACTGTCCTTATTGGCTTCCAAGATAAACCAACCGAAGCCCTAGCCCACCTCCTCCCAGAAGGAACCCCTACCCCTCTTATCCCCGTCCTAATTATTATTGAAACAATCAGTCTTTTTATTCGCCCACTAGCGCTTGCAGTACGATTAACAGCTAATATTACAGCTGGCCATCTCCTAATTCAACTAGTTGCAAAAGGCACACTTGCCTTATTATCAATTATACCAGCTGTGGCAATCCTAACTACAGTCCTACTTATTCTCCTAACCCTCCTAGAAGTTGCCGTAGCTATAATTCAAGCTTACGTATTTGTTTTACTACTAAGCCTATACCTGCAAGAAAACGTTTAATGGCCCACCAAGCACACGCATATCATATAGTAGACCCTAGCCCGTGACCACTAACAGGTGCAATCGCTGCCCTATTAATAACTTCAGGCCTCGCCATTTGATTCCACTTTAACTCTACAACCCTAATAACCCTTGGAATAATCCTTCTACTTCTCACAATATATCAATGATGACGAGACATTGTACGAGAGGGCACCTTCCAGGGACACCATACACCACCCGTCCAAAAAGGGCTTCGATATGGTATAATCCTCTTCATCACTTCCGAAGTCTTCTTCTTCCTAGGCTTTTTCTGAGCCTTTTACCACTCCAGCCTGGCCCCTACACCAGAGTTAGGGGGGTGTTGACCACCTGCAGGTATTACTACCCTCGACCCATTCGAAGTCCCCCTACTAAACACCGCAGTCCTTCTTGCTTCAGGAGTGACAGTAACCTGAGCTCACCATAGCATTATAGAAGGTGCCCGAAAAGAAGCAATCCAATCCCTAACCCTTACTATCCTTTTAGGATTTTACTTCACATTTCTCCAAGCCATAGAATATTATGAAGCCCCTTTCACAATCGCAGACGGGGTGTACGGGTCAACATTCTTTGTAGCCACCGGCTTCCATGGTCTCCATGTAATTATTGGCTCCACATTCCTAGCCGTCTGCTTACTCCGTCAAATCCACTTCCATTTTACATCTGATCACCATTTTGGATTCGAAGCAGCCGCCTGATATTGACACTTCGTAGACGTTGTTTGACTATTCCTATACGTGTCCATCTACTGATGAGGATCCTAATCTTTCTAGTACTAACCCCAGTATAAGTGACTTCCAATCACCAGGTCTTGGTTAAAATCCAGGGAAAGATAATGAACCTTATCACAACAATTATCACAATCACCGCTGCACTTTCAATTATTTTAATTATTATCTCCTTTTGACTCCCACTGATAAACCCTGACCACGAAAAACTTTCTCCCTACGAATGCGGTTTTGACCCTCTAGGCTCAGCCCGATTACCATTCTCACTGCGCTTCTTCCTCGTAGCTATTCTTTTCCTTCTATTTGACCTAGAAATTGCTCTCCTACTACCCCTCCCATGGGGAGACCAACTACCCTCACCATTAACCACCTTCCTCTGAGCTACTTCTGTATTGATCTTACTAACACTAGGCCTCATTTACGAATGAATGCAAGGAGGCCTAGAATGAGCCGAATGGGTAATTAGTTTAAATTAAAACGCTTGATTTCGGCTCAAGAACCTGTGGTTAAACTCCATAATTACCCTATGAGCCCAACTCACTTCGCTTTCTCATCAACCTTTCTCCTGGGTTTAATAGGCCTCGCATTCCATCGAACCCACCTTCTATCAGCCCTCTTATGCCTAGAAGCCATAATGCTTTCCCTCTTTATTGCCTTCTCAATTTGAACTCTTCAACTAAACTCAACTAACTTCTCAGCATCCCCTATATTAATACTAGCTTTCTCAGCCTGTGAAGCAGGCGCAGGCCTTGCTTTACTAGTAGCAACCTCCCGAACCCACGGAAGTGATCGTTTACAAAACCTAAATCTTTTACAGTGCTAAAAATCTTAATCCCAACACTTATACTTATTCCCACAATCTGACTAACCCCCTCAAAATGACTATGACCTACCGCCCTTGCCCATAGCCTTATTATTGCACTTATCAGTTTCTCATGATTTAGTCACCCATTAGAGGCTGGTTGAACTTTCCTTAATCCATACATAGCAACAGACTCTTTATCTACCCCCCTCCTTGTTCTAACCTGCTGACTCCTACCATTAATAATTTTAGCCAGCCAAAATCACACATCATCAGAAACGCCCGGTCGACAACGAACATTTATTACCCTTCTTACATCTTTACAAACTTTCTTAATCTTAGCTTTCAGCGCCACAGAAATCATTATATTCTATATTATATTTGAAGCCACCCTAATTCCAACACTAATTCTCATCACCCGTTGAGGAAATCAAACAGAACGTCTAAATGCAGGAACATACTTCTTATTCTACACACTAGCTGGATCCCTCCCCCTTCTAGTAGCACTTCTTCTCCTACAAAATAACACAGGTACACTATCCCTTCTCACACTCCAATACTCTACCCCCCTACAATTAATTTCCTTTGCAGACAAGTTGTGATGAGCGGGCTGCTTACTAGCCTTCCTCGTAAAAATGCCACTCTATGGTATACATCTTTGACTTCCCAAAGCACACGTAGAAGCCCCCATTGCCGGCTCAATAGTACTTGCAGCAGTACTTCTTAAACTAGGGGGTTATGGTATGATACGAATCATGGTTATGTTAGAGCCACTCACTAAAGAACTCAGCTACCCCTTCATCATTCTTGCCCTTTGAGGTGTAGTCATAACAGGTTCAATTTGTCTCCGACAAACAGACCTCAAATCTCTAATTGCCTACTCCTCAGTAAGTCACATAGGACTGGTCGCTGGAGGGATCCTCATTCAAACACCATGGGGTTTCACAGGAGCCCTTATCCTCATAATTGCGCACGGACTAACCTCATCCGCCCTCTTTTGTCTGGCAAACACTAATTATGAACGAACCCATAGTCGAACGATAGTCCTAGCACGAGGCCTACAAATAATTTTACCCCTAATAACAGCATGATGATTCATCGCTAGCCTGGCTAACCTGGCACTACCACCCTTCCCTAACCTTATAGGAGAACTTATAATTATTACTTCAATATTTAACTGATCCTACTGAACCCTTGCACTAACAGGATTAGGAACCCTAATTACTGCAGCATACTCACTCTATATGTTCTTAATGACACAACGAGGTCCTCTACCCTCCCACATCATTGCCTTAGACCCATCACACTCACGAGAACACTTACTCATAGCCCTTCACCTCCTCCCCCTTCTTCTCCTCATCCTCAAACCCGAATTAATTTGGGGCTGAACTGCATGTAAATATAGTTTAAAAAAAACATTTGATTGTGGCTCCAAAGACAGGGGTTAAAGTCCCCTTATTTACCGAGAGAGACTTGCACAGTAACGAAAACTGCTAATTTTTGCTACCTTGGTTGGACTCCAAGGCTCACTCGAGCATGCTCCTAAAGGATAACAGCTCATCCATTGGTCTTAGGAACCAAAAACTCTTGGTGCAAATCCAAGTAGTAGCTATGCACCCCACTCCTTTAATAATAACAACAAGCTTAATCATTACTTTCCTCCTACTAACAACCCCCGTACTAACAACCCTATCCCCCCGCCCCCAGATCCCTAACTGAGCCCTAATCCAAGTTAAAACCGCAGTAAAACTGGCATTCCTTGTCAGCCTACTCCCTCTCTTCCTCTTCGTAAACGAGGGGGCAGAAACAATTATTACAACCTGAAACTGAATAAACACACACACCTTTAACATCAACATTAGCCTAAAATTCGACTACTATTCAATTATCTTTACCCCAATTGCCCTCTACGTAACATGATCTATCCTAGAATTCGCATCCTGATATATGCACGCCGACCCCAACATAAACCGATTTTTCAAATACCTCTTAATCTTCCTAATTGCAATAATTATTCTTGTCACAGCAAATAACATATTCCAACTTTTCATTGGCTGAGAGGGTGTAGGTATTATATCTTTCCTTCTCATTGGATGATGATATGGTCGTGCAGACGCAAATACAGCCGCCCTACAAGCAGTAGTTTACAACCGAGTCGGGGACATTGGACTCATTCTTGCCATAGCATGAATAGCAACCAACCTAAACTCATGAGAATTCCAACAAATATTCTTAATTGCCAAAAACTTTGACCTAACCCTCCCCCTTCTAGGATTAATTGTTGCTGCCACTGGTAAATCTGCCCAATTTGGCCTTCATCCCTGACTACCTTCAGCCATAGAAGGCCCCACACCGGTATCTGCCCTACTACATTCAAGCACCATAGTTGTCGCAGGAATTTTCCTTCTAGTTCGTATGAGCCCTATAATAGAAAACAACCAAACAGCCTTAACCATATGCCTGTGCTTAGGAGCCCTAACTACACTCTTCACCGCCACCTGCGCCCTAACCCAAAACGACATCAAAAAAATCGTTGCATTCTCTACATCAAGCCAACTAGGCCTAATAATAGTTACCATTGGGCTTAACCAACCCCAGTTAGCCTTCCTTCATATTTGCACACACGCCTTCTTTAAAGCAATACTATTTCTCTGCTCAGGCTCTATTATTCACAGCCTAAATGATGAACAAGATATTCGTAAAATAGGAGGCATACATCACCTCGCCCCCTTTACCTCTTCCTGCATAACTATTGGCAGCCTTGCTCTAACCGGAACCCCTTTCCTAACCGGATTCTTCTCTAAAGATGCTATTATTGAAGCACTAAACACATCATACCTCAACGCCTGAGCCCTAACACTAACCCTCCTCGCCACCTCTTTCACAGCTATTTACAGTCTCCGAGTTGTCTTCTTTGTATCCATAGGACACCCCCGATTTAATGTCTTCTCACCTATTAACGAAAATAACCCAGCAGTGATTAACCCTATCAAACGATTAGCATGAGGCAGTATTATTGCTGGCCTCCTTATTACCTCAAACATTACCCCCTTAAAAACACCTGTTATATCTATACCACCCCTACTCAAACTAGCCGCTCTTACCGTAACAATTCTAGGCCTCATAATTGCACTAGAATTAGCATCCCTAACAAGTAAACAATATAAACCCAACCCCACTATCACCCCCCACCACTTCTCCAACATGCTTGGATTCTTCCCACATATTATTCACCGCCTTTCACCAAAACTCAACCTCGTACTAGGCCAAACCATCGCTAACCAAACAATTGACCAAACATGACTGGAAAAAACCGGACCCAAAGCCATTTCCACCTCAAACATTCCACTAATTACTACAACAAGTAACACCCAACAAGGCATGATTAAAAACTACATTACCCTGTTTCTCCTGACCATAGCAGTAGCCATCATTGCAATCTTCTATTAAACAGCTCGAACTGCCCCCCGGCTTAAACCTCGGGTCAGCTCCAAAACCACAAATAAAGTAAGAAGTAATACCCAAGCACTGACTATTAATATCCCACCTCCAAACGAATATATCAGTGCAACACCTCCAACATCCCCTCGAAAAACAAAAAATTCTCCCACATCATCAGCAGGTACCCAAGAAAACTCATACCATTCCCCTCAAAGATAGACACAAACTAATACCACACCTAACACATAAATTACCATACTTAACATAACAGCTGGACTCCCCCAAGCCTCCGGATATGGCTCAGCAGCTAGCGCTGCTGAATAAGCAAACACTACCAACATTCCCCCTAAATAAATTAAAAATAACACCAATGATAAAAAAGAACCCCCATGCCCAATCAAAACTCCACACCCTATTCCTGCTACAACTACCAAACCTAAAGCAGCAAAATATGGGGAAGGGTTAGAAGCTACCGCAATTAACCCTAAAACCAAACCTGATAAAAAAAGACACATAATATAAGTCACAATTCCTGCCAGGACTCTAACCAGGACTAACGACTTGAAAAACCATCGTTGTTATTCAACTACAAGAACTTTTAATGGCGAACCTTCGAAAAACGCATCCCTTATTAAAAATCGTTAATGGCTCATTAATCGATCTACCCACCCCCTCCAATATCTCCGCATGATGAAATTTTGGCTCTCTACTTGGACTATGTCTAATCTCCCAAATCCTTACAGGATTATTCCTTGCAATACACTATACCCCTGATATCGAATCAGCCTTTAACTCCGTAGCTCACATCTGTCGAGACGTTAACTTCGGCTGACTTATCCGCAACCTTCATGCAAACGGGGCATCCTTTTTCTTCATTTGTATCTATCTTCATATCGGACGAGGGTTATACTACGGCTCCTACCTATACATAGAAACTTGAAACACCGGGGTAATTCTTCTCCTTCTAGTAATAATAACCGCCTTCGTCGGCTACGTCCTCCCCTGAGGACAGATATCTTTCTGAGGGGCTACCGTAATTACAAACCTACTCTCCGCCGTCCCCTATGTAGGAACCACACTAGTTGAGTGAATCTGAGGTGGATTTTCAGTAGACAATGCTACTTTAACCCGATTCTTTGCATTCCACTTCGTACTCCCATTTATTATTACCGCCCTTATAATTATCCATTTATTCTTCCTACACTTAACAGGCTCTAACAACCCAATCGGCCTAAACTCTAACACAGACAAAATTCCATTCCACCCCTACTTCTTATATAAAGACCTATTAGGATTTGTAATTTTACTAACAGCATTAACCTCACTAGCCTTATTCTCCCCTAACCTACTTGGTGATCCAGACAACTTCACACCCGCCAACCCAATAGTTACACCCCCTCATATTAAACCAGAATGGTATTTCCTATTTGCCTACGCCATTTTACGCTCAATCCCTAACAAACTTGGAGGAGTCCTAGCATTACTAGCTTCAATCCTAGTTCTTATATTAGTCCCACTCCTACACACCTCTAAACAACGAACCTTAACATTCCGACCTTTTTCCCAATTCCTATTCTGAGCCCTTGTCGCAGATACAGCAATCCTTACGTGAATCGGAGGAATGCCAGCAGAACAACCCTTTATTATTATCGGCCAAGTAGCTTCTGTCCTTTACTTCTCAATCTTCCTAATCCTATTCCCAATCGCAGGTTGGGTTGAAAACAAAATCCTTGAATAACAGTGCATTAGTAGCTCAGTTTCAGAGCGCCGGTCTTGTAAACCGGACGTCGGAAGTTAAAATCTTCCCTTTTGCTCAAAAAAAGGAGATTCTAACTCCTACCCCTGACTCCCAAAGCCAGGATTCTTAATTAAACTATTTTTTGTCCCACCAGTGTATAGTACATATATGCATTATCACCATATATGTACTATCACCATATATATATATATACCATATATATGAATACACCCAAGGACATATATATGTATTATCACCATTAACTGTATGTAAACATACAAGAATGACATAATACTAAGGTATACATAAACCACGACTAGAAATATTAAACATGAAATGTTTTCAAACTAACTTCGATTTAAGACCTAACATTCATACGAGTCTACAATGTTATACCAAGTATCAACATCCCGTCAAATTTCAATAATAATGCGCAGTAAGAACCGACCATCCAGCTCATATCTTAATGCATACGGTTATTGAAGGTGAGGGACAAAGATTGTGGGGGTTTCACTTAGTGAACTATTCCTGGCATTTGGTTCCTACTTCAGGGCCATTGATTGGTTCATTCCCCATACTTTCATTGACGCTTGCATAAGTTATTGGTGGAGTTCATACGACTCGTTAATCCACATGCCGAGCATTCACTCTACAGCGCATGGTTATTTTCTCTTGTCCTCCTTTCATTTGGCATTTCAGAGTGCACACGGTAATGACGTTTAAAGGTTGTACATTTCCTTGCCTGCAGTGATGTATTTGAATGGTGAAAAGACATTACTTAAGAATTACATACTTTAATATCAAGAGCATAATGATATTTTTACTCCTAAAATATCTAAGACACCCCCTCTCGGCTTTTTCGCGTTAAACCCCCCTACCCCCCTAAACTCGTGACATAGCTATCATTCCTGTAAACCCCCCGTAAACAGGAAAATCTCGAGCGGGGTATTTCATGTTCCAAAACATACTTATTTACATTATTATAAATATTTTATAT